TCTTACTATAAATTTCATTGTTGCCGGTATTGACATGTAGAACGGGACTCTATCTTTATTCTCGTCCGATTAATCAGTTCTTCAAAAGATCTATCAGATTATGCGTGAATGCTTTGATCAATGAATATTTGATTCTTTCTTCAATATGGAATCGATTCACATCAATTCTTCTATGTATACAGGTTTATCCTTCATCTTTTCTGAAGTTTCGATAGAAGGATTCCTCTACCAATGTAAGACAATCAACTCCATTCGTTAGAACAGCTTCCATCGAGTCTCTGCACCTATCCTTTTTTGATTTTCGCTTTCTGAACCTTTTTTTTTTTCGGAAAACGTGATTTGGCTCAGGATTGCCCATTTTTTAATTCCAGGGTTTCTCTGAATTTGAAAGTGATCACTTAGTAAGTTTCCATACCAAGGCTCAATCCAATTAAGTCCGTAGCGTCTACCAATTTCGCCATATCCCCCTTTTTGAGATGAAAATCTCATTGCGATCTCGTTCCCTTTTTTCTTTCTCGGAACCGTTTAATTCATTAGATTTAATTCATTAGATAGATGCTGATTCCTGTCTCGAAAAAGCTTTGTCTTTGATCTCTTGTCTATCTTCTTTCATCTTCTATAGGAGGCTCATATTCGATCCAATCAAAAACGATTTTATCATTTCTGTATCCGCAATTCAATATAGGTGGATACATACCCTATATATCTGTCTCTCTTTCACTGATTTTACCCTGAAATTTCGAATACTTGAACGATCGATTTTTTTTTAGAATCTTTAATCGTGATAAAAAAAATTCTATATCGCTAAATTAATCGTTATGTTCTATAATATTTACTATAATATAATATTTAACAGTTATTTTTTATTCTATATTATATTCTTTAATATATTCTAATTATATGGATGGAAGAGCCAAGAATTCAAATAGTTAATAGCAAAGATTCTAAGAGTTTGTTGAATTCCTATGCATGTTGAATTTATGTTATGTGAGCCTGCTTAGCTCAGAGGTTAGAGCATCGCATTTGTAATGCGATGGTCATCGGTTCGATTCCGATAGTCGGCTTTTCGCTATTTGTTTTATTCGATGTTTTACATGATTGATAATGCATCTTTGCAATCAAAGAATATTGAAAAAATAAATAAAATAAAGTGTCTTCCTCTTTTCGCAAAAGCCATTGATTTCTTATGTTATTATGTTATAGGAATATCCAACTATCTCACGAAAAGAGTCCTTTTCTTTTGCTATATATAGAATAGAAAGATCTTTATATTTATCTAACTCATCTCATTATTCTTAATACTTCAGTAAATTTGGCTTTATCTTTATTTAGAATTTAGTTCATTTTTAGTTTAGTTTTATTCTGTAAAATGAAATTTCATCAATAAGAATTAATAATTAAATAGAAATAAGAAGAAGGAGTCTTTATGTCGCGTTACCGAGGTCCTCGTTTAAAAAAAATACGTCGCCTGGGGGCTTTACCGGGGCTAACTAATAAAAGGCCCAGAGCTGGAAGTGATCTTAGAAACCAATCGCGTTCCGGGAAAAAATCTCAATATCGTATTCGCCTAGAAGAAAAACAAAAATTGCGTTTTCATTATGGTCTTACAGAACGACAATTACTTAAATACGTTCGTATCGCCGGAAAGGCAAAGGGGTCAACAGGTCAGGTTTTACTACAATTACTTGAAATGCGCCTGGATAACATCCTTTTTCGGTTGGGTATGGCTCCGACTATTCCGGGAGCTCGCCAATTAGTTAACCATAGACATATTTTAGTCAACGGTCGTATAGTAGATATACCAAGTTATCGCTGCAAACCCCGAGATACTATTGCGGCGAGGGATGAACAAAAATCTAGAGCTCTAATTCAAAATTCTCTCGACTCATCCCCTCCTCAGGAATTGCCAAACCATTTGACTCTTCAACCATTCCAATATAAAGGATTAGTCAATCAAATAATAGATAATAAATGGGTCGGCTTGAAAATAAATGAATTGCTAGTTGTAGAATATTATTCTCGTCAGACTTAAACCTAAAAAAAAAAAAAAAAAGAAAATAAAAACGAATAAGAATAAGGGTTCGACCCATTTTGCTCCCTTTCGGCGAAGTAAATTAACCTAAGGTTAAGATAAATAAGGGTTTGATCCGGATTTTTCTTCCATTTAGGTGTCATAGACCGAGAGGGATATTTTCATTCCTTGTCTACTCTTTTCTTTAACAGTATTTTCCGTACCACAGCCATTAGAAATAGAGAATCTATTAGAGAATCCATATCAAAGAAAGGTCTAACTGTTGGAATAGTTGTATCCATTGATATTTGATCTATTGTGGTTAGTAAGATCGGTAAATTAGGTGAAGGTAAGGAAAGAGAGGGATTCGAACCCTCGGTAAGCAAAAGCCTACATAGCAGTTCCAATGCTACGCTTTCAACCACTCAGCCATCTCTCCTACATAATGATTATGACCCCAAAACCGAAAATAGAGTGAATAATGAATCATTCATATTAGATTATTGGGTAGGTACAACCAATCAATTCTAACTAGAATCTAACTAGAAAGCGATCAAAATAGAAAATTTTTCATCATAATAAAAGCAGGATCTTTCCTTCTAGGCTGGGGGGATAAAGAGAAAATTGTTTTCTTACAAAAACGAAAAAAAAAATTCTATTTCTATTCATGTTTGCAAAAACAATGTTTTCTTCTTTTTCTGATTATCTATTTATACTATACCGACCGGATTAAATCAAGAAATTAGAAATTATAATGAATTGACTGAGCGAGGGGTCTATATTTTATGGTTAATGGATATCTTTAGATCATGATTCTATCTATTTAGACTATGATTCCATATCAGAAGAATTCTCAAATTGCTTTATAGGCCAGTTTTAGAGTTATCAAAAAAACCCTTATCCTATCTATCTATTCTATTAAAAATAGAAATAGATAAAGAATTTTTTTATAGTTGATTGTATAGTGTATACACGTAAATATACAACACAAAAAAATGGGCGGTTATTCTATTTTCATCATACAATGATTCTTTTTCTTCTTTGTATCATAATTCAACCAACTGAGGTTATTCTAAGCTGTAACTTCAATCAAATAAGAATAGTTTCTTTCATTGGTAGACTATTCCAGTAAAGTAAGATGGAATCGAATCCGGTTCCCATATTGATTTCTTAGTTCTTATCAATTCTTTTTTTGAATATTGAATTTTTTAAGATCGAATAGACTGACCATTTTTTTCTTTTTTTCATGAGAATGAATATGTTTTTATGTTATTTCGTACTGTAGAATTCTTTTCCTTGGGGGATCATTTTCCCGCGAGAAGTAATGAGAACAATGATAGAATGGATTGCTACCTATGTCTAGATCGCGGATAAATGGAAATTTTATTGATAAAACCTTTTCAATTGTAGCCAATATCTTATTACGAATAATTCCGACAACTTCAGGAGAAAAAGAGGCATTTACCTATTACAGAGATGGTGCGATTTGATTTTTTTTATTACTCTCAGTCTTACGAGAAAAGAAATACACACGATTCGTGATCGGTAAAAAAAGAAAATAAAAAAATCTACGCTTGTTGAAGGTAAAGTTTGGAAATAGAACAATTCCTTCTGTCGTGTATCCTCGATTAATGCAGCCTCAGATGCTATGTTTCAATTCTCGATTCTAGTATTGAGCGAAAGGTTATACCTATGGTTCGGTATTACAGGTCAATCCTAGTCCACTAATACCAATAGGCAGCAGAGGGGAAGAAGCACTACACCTAGGAATCAACAACACTAAAACTTTGTTATAAATTATCCCTTTCTTTAGCAGGCTTGGGACTAAAAGAATGGTTGGGACAACAAACATCCATCTCGTTTGTATTTTGGATACCCGTATAACCATCGAAGGCTGTTGAAGTGACTTATTTCTGGAATTTGGGAAGCGTTGAGAACAAAGAAATTGTTGGAGTTATCATTTCTCTCTAGTACCAATACGTTTGATGTTAAGAAAAGATCTCTTGCAGGAAGGTTGGCTAGAGATTTCTTGTAAAAACACTAGCCCTACTCAGTTCATAATGAGAAGTTTTTCATCTTCTTTATTTTATCATTTTATCATTATGCACATAAGGGAGGAGCCGTATGAGATGAAAATCTCATGTACGGTTCTGTAACGGAGATTCTTTGAATTGAATGACGACCGTAACGGATGTCAGCCCAATCCGAAGGAAATTATGCGGAAGCTTTACAGAATTATTATGAAGCTATGCGACTAGAAATTGATCCCTATGACCGAAGTTATATACTCTATAACATAGGACTTATCCACACAAGTAACGGAGAACACACAAAAGCTTTGGAATATTATTTTCGAGCGCTCGAACGAAACCCATTCTTACCACAAGCTTTTAATAATATGGCCGTGATCTGTCATTACGTGCGACTATCTCCACTATAGAAAGAAAAAAGTAAAGAAAGATCAAATTCACTAGTAAATACTATAAAAAAGGGCTTTCTACATAAGCATCGTCTAAAACAACGATTTTTATTAGCTGTAGAAAAGAAAGAAACTTCATAGAAGTTGAAATATGAAGAAATAGATATGCCTAGCTATTTTAGTCTATGGGTAAAGTATCTAATTGATAGAGTAAGCACCGTAAAGATCAATTAGCGAGGTTTTGGCCGATACAATAAGAACTGCTTACTTATGTCATGATGTGAGACAAACGTTAGTAATCAACTTATGTAATAGAGTTGATCCACTAAGGTATTGAGCAGCGGTGTAGGATCAGATCCCAAAGATAGTAAGTCTTTCCTTTCGAAAGTCTTTTTCAAAAATTCTATATAATCTAAATTTCTATATGATATGAAACTGAGATAGTTACCTTTCAGAAAATTCTAATGATAGGCGAAATGTCTATGTTTTATTCTTCTGAAGGTGGGAGAAAAGATAAAACTAAAATAAACCGGATTTTTAATCCAAACTTAAGATTTAAGTTTGAAACTC